GAGGAGAGCCTTGGGGTACGCTCACTTCTGCATTTTTGTTTAGGTTCTCGAGATTCTCAATCGCTTTTTTTAGTGGGGAGGAATAGTGCGTGAATGACGATTCTCAGACGAGGGAATCGTTCCTCTCTAAATAAAAAGAAGCTAGTTCTATTGATAGAGCTTTCACGTCTGCGCATAGAAGACTTTTTTTTCCCTTCCATTCCGTTCTTACCATATCATGGGCAGTTGGGTTGGAATCCGTGTGATGGTTCGAAAGTGCTTTCAAATATTCTTCGCATCCCCAGAGAGATACATTGTTTCCATTGTGACTTGGTCGTCAAAAGGGGCACTACTAGTGTTGTGTACTTTTCATTGGAGCACACCTTTCGCTAGGAAGGGATCAGTTACGAGTACGAAATGCTTTTCACATACAAGTCGGATAGCGCGATAAGGCAGTTACACTCCTCCGCCTGGCATTCCAGTTCAAATACTAGTGAGGTAGACAACCTCATGTCATGCGTTAAAATAGTAATGACCTTGCCTACGGGCTCATTGGGACACTCAAGTACGAAGGAATTCTCCACTTAATTAAGGAAGGTGTCAGAGACAGAGGATCAAAGCAATGGAAAAGCAAGGGAACGAGGCGACCGGAGGGAGGGTTTGGTATGGTAGTGAGACCAATAGGGAAACATAATAAATAGGGAGTATGTGAAAGATCCATTGACACACGAAGGTAGAAGTCAGGTGTGTATTACATAGCATAGCTACTGAATTCGCAAAGACTCCTTCCTCTTTTAAGTTAAGTGAGGAACTCGCCTGAGGGAAAGGGACTGCGACCTTCAACTCCCAAGATATATCATATAATATAGCATGTTGCCCTGAGGAAGGATTGGAGTTATTTTCCTTCGGTCCATAAACGCAAGAATCGCGAGACGGCAGACATCGGCCGATGAGGCTAGTAGGGCCCTAGTCCTGTAACCATTTAGAAGGGGCAATGAGAATTCCTAACTGAGAAGTCACCACGAGCATAACAATCTGATTGGAACTTGAAAGAGAAGTGCATTTTTGAATGCCTAACTGAACGTTCAAGATTGGATTCAGAAGCTGAGGCGACCGGAAGGGAGGCGAGCGAAGTGAGGCCACTTTAGAGTCCCTCTGCCAAAGAATTTCATAGAGATAAATGGTTCAGCTCCCTTCTAAGCCTTGAGAGGATTAGAGGAATCATCGATGAAAGTGTTACTTACTTACTTACTTACGAAGATCGACTGGATAACCTTCTACTGACAGAGTGGTGGGTGCTACTGTCTTATCTTATCCCTTCTTCTTTTACCCCGGCCCGGGGCTGGTCATTCAGTTCAGTCAAGTTCATATGCTTTCCAACGTGGGAGTAAAGGGAGTTGGTAGCATTCCCCTGGCTTTCCATTTCCTTAGACTCTAGCCTCTAAGAAAGATCGAGATAAGGGCATTTCTTTGAGAAAGCATGGAATCCGAGTAGTTCTATGTCTCCGTTTTCTTCAGGTAAAGTCTCCGAATATAGCAGTTACTGATAAGGTAGACAAAAAGCAAGGTTAGCTATCGGATTGGTAGTAAGCAACATCGGAAGGTAGCAGAACGAAGTATTGCAATAGTCCCAGCAGCCAGAGACTGAAGCAGGTCGAGAGCCAGACTGGCTAACGAGGAAGTGTAGTTGCTTCAAAGCAGGATATGAAAAGGCTAGGAGGACAGTCCTCACAGAAGATGAAAAGATATGAAATCAATTCGTCTGGGTAAGTGAGAGAATGTTTTTCCGGTAGCCAATGACGTGATGAAGGAAGGAATTTTGCGAACAAGCAATTGCACACTCCTGAGGGGAAAAAAGCCACAACTGGATGATAGCAATCGAAAAGGTAGCAGTCGTTTGGCAGAAAAGCTGAGAAGTAAGTAGGCAAATTGAAAGCTAACAAGAAGGCCTTCTTCTCAAACCCCTTCTCTTCCTCAACAGGGCATTCGTGCAGAACCCCTTCTTTCTATGTCTTGCCATTCTTCATGTGTAGCTCCTTCTTGTGGTGATCGATCCCCAAAGCATTGAAAAAAGGAATTGACTTCTCCCAGATTCCTATCGTTCAAGGAATATCTTGTGTGCCAACCAAACCTGGAAGGTAGTGCCAGATCCCTAAGGATGCCAGACTCTCATTCGAACCCGATTTAGTCAGCTTTCTTAGCTCAATCCCTTATAGTGTTCATACCAGAGCATGGAAAGGAAAGCAATTAGCCAAGCTATGAAAGAAGAGTTTCATTGATGGCCTTCTTGTCTGCTAGAGGAACTGACATCTAATTCAACTATCTCAGCTTGCAGCATCGGAAGGAGAGAGTACGATACATCGGTGTAAAAGATTGATCCCTATTGCGGGGATGAGAGAAAAGAGTGAGATGACCGAAAGGGAAGGTGTGCAAAGAGGCATACTGGCTGAATAGGAAGCTAACCAAGGTACTGAAAAGACAATGGCAAGAGGTAGAATGAAGGAGGTTTCTCCAAAGCGGGATGAACTCAAGGAAAGCATCCGTAGGAGCCAATAGAAGGGAATGCGGTTTCATCAGCTACGCTTTATGCGCCAGGTTTTCAGACCTATCCTGTTGGATGAGCTGTTGTGTGCCTCCTTTTCATCCCCTCTGGATTGATGTCCTAAATACCATTTTTTCCTTTATTAGGATGCTTTTTGTTCGGATTAGCCTATCCCGCAAGAGAACTTCCTGAACTGGATAGTTTGACTGCGAATCTTCTTGCTATCAATACCCTGAGTTTAGTTCAAAAGGGTGATCTAGGATTTGCTATTACCTATCAAGCTCGAACAGTGGTGAACTACCCAGCTGCTAAAATCCATCTTTCCTCGATTCCTATGAGGGCGTGATAGACTTTGATCTGTATTTGAATCGTTTAGAGTGTTAGCAGATTTCCTTAGCGGGGAAGTCACTTGTCTCTTCGATTGACTTTCATTCAATATCCCATTCCCGCTGCATCGGCTGGTCAAAGATCACCCCAAAATTGATTCAAAAGCTGCGGTTGGCATGGCAGTGTGAGGTGCTCGTCGATCTCTCCGAACCGTTATACCCCAAGCCACGGCGAAACAGCCCAAGCGCAAGCAAGCTTGGCCGCCCAGCGTCCTCAAATCATTCAATGTCATCAGCTGAGAATGTAGATCAGTCATCAAGAAGTAAGGCCCAGAGAGCACACTGACATTCATTGCCATGTTCGATCTGAGTACAATCGAATTGCTAAGTTACAGCTACTCCTAGTGCGAAGAAAAAGAAAGAAAAAAAAGGGACAACAGTGTGTTGTGGTCGCGTACCCTTTGCACAGTGTTCTCTTCTGACTTTTAGACCTCCACTCCCTCTGCCACCATTCAATAGGCTTGACTTTCTAGCTTCTTCTTGCTTGAGCTGAGCACGTAAGCCAAGCCTTCACTTACTTATTCGTAGACTTTTCTGGAATCTCCATCTCCTCGTCGCACTTGTCAATCCGCCTTTCAAGAATATCTTGAATAAGAGATCCCTCCATAAAGAAAACCGATGGAACAACCACATCACCCTAATCATGAGGAAATGCGCTATGCTATAATATCGCCCAAAGAGCTTCGGCCTTAGCTTTTGCAAAGCTTCTTTTCCCTTTCCTTTTTGCACAACCTCTTCTGTTATAGAGTCCAATCGCGAGAGTCTAAACTTTGTTGCACTGGTCCGAGTTCGCCTGCCTTCGACTTAGTAGGTATGATGGGTGAACCGAACCGAGCCCCTATTAGATTAGACGGAGCTTCGTTGGCTGGAATAAAAGCACAAGAAGTTGCTTTACAAAAGGAGTCCTTAGTATGTGTCAAAACCGTTATAGTACTACTACACCGAAGTCTCGTACTCGAACTGGCAAGAACGGCCCAGCTTGCTGGCTGACTATTACCTGCTTACTTACTGGCTGACTTGGCAGCTGCCTTGAAAGCCTATTCCGATGGCGAGCAGTTACGATGGCTCCTTCCTAAATAAGTTATCTAAAAGTCAGTCTTTCTTTTTGTTTTCAACGATCTAGTGCTTGGTCCTTCACCTTTATGAGTAGGACTGACTCCCTTACATAGGTCTTATGTTCAGTACTTCGTATCAGGTTCTATCTATGGGACCTTAACGATAATTTTTTTGTTCTTTCTGAAAAAACCTAAGAGGTCCGTGACTGACCCTGTGTTCAGCACATGAGTTAGCGTTACCGCGTATTTAGTGGAAGCAGATAGTTAGGGACTGACCTGGTACCACTTTGAGTTACTGCCCCGAAGTACTAGACCAGCTCCTGTTGAAGAATAAGGCTTTTGAGCTGCCTGAGCATTGAATTTGGAACACAGGCCAAACGAAGTCGTACTGAGGACCCTAAGTAGTACTGTCAAAAACATCGGTACGTACAACATCCCCTTTCAAATTGCTGGACCTTCACGAACTTGCTGGAAACGGAGTACCGTGCCGGCAGGATCCCTATAAAGAAAGCCGCACAGAAAGATAAGACTACTTGGAATTCGGTGGGAATCCACAAAGACAGCGTAGGAGATATCGCCCATTATACTGCAATATGGTGAGCATAGCCATGTCTGATGAAAGAGCCACCTGCTGACCTGGTGTTGACGAACAAGTTCCGGAAGCATGCGAACAAGACTTGGGATCGCGGCTCGTACCAGTAAAGCCACAGAAATCAAAGAAGGCGCACGAAGGAAGGCAGTAGCACTAGCTTGATAATTTGTTCCGAGGAATGCAAAATAGCTGGACCTCTTATTGAAGGGGGCTCTAACATCATTCTGTTATTTCACCCCAGATTAATGATTAATGAGTAGCACAGAAGGCCACTCGCGCCACAGAAGTGGTATATAAGTGGTTATCCTTAGCAGAGTGGTGGTACGACACTACTTATCATACCACAATGAAAATGACCCCATTTTAATTGAAGCCCTCTATCGCTATGCTCCAACACTTATACCTATGCCCCAGCCTGAAGGTTCCAATGTTGCCTCGGCAGAGAG